GAATTCCCTTTTGATTCTCCCAGAAAACAACTTTCATTTTTTGAACCCATTTTTAAAGAACTCAAAATAAAAATTATAAAATTGAAAAAGAAATGCTTTCTAATTCTAAGAATTTTAAAAGAAAAAACAAAATTGTTTCTAAATGTTTCAAAAGAAACAAAAAAATGGGTCATTAAAAGCATTCAGTTTTTAAAAGAAATAAAAAAAGAACTCTCAAAAATAAACCCAATTCTCCTGTTTGGATTGAGAAAAAGAAAAGTATATGAATTTGAATTGAGTAAAACTAAAAAAGATTCGATAATCGGTAATTTAATGATTCATGAATCGTCCATTCAAACTATACCTCGGGATTGGACAAATTATTCATTGACAGAAAAAAAAATGCAGGATCTAACTGATAGAACAAACACAATCATAAATCAAATAGAAAAAATAAAAAATGAAAAAAGGGGGGGATTTCTAATTCCAGATCGAAATATTAGTTCTAACAAAATCAAAATAAGTGATGATGATAAAAGGTTGGAATCACAAAAAAATATTTGGCAGATATTAAAAAGAAAAAATATTCGATTAATCCGCAAATCACATTATTTTTTAAAAATTTTCATTGAAAAGGTATACATAGATATCTTTCTGTGGATCATTAATATTCCTAGGATCAATACACAATCATTTCTTGAATCAATAAAAAAAATTATTAATAAATACATTACCAATAATGAAACAAATCAAGAAAAAATTGATAAAACAAATCAAAGTTTAATTCACTTTATTTCCACTCTAAAAAAGGCACTTTATAATACTAATATTAGTAATAAGAATTCAAATAATTTTTGTGACTTATCCTACTTTTCACAAGCCTATGTGTTTTACAAACTCTCACAAACCCAATTTATGAATTTCTATTTATATAAGTTAAAATCTGTCTTTCAATATAATGGAGCAGCCCTTTTTATTAAAAATGAAATAAAGGATTCTTTTGTTGGAACACAAGAATTGTTTCATTCTCAATTAAAACATAAGAATCGTCAGAAGTCTGGAATGAATCAATGGACAAATTGGTTAAGGAATCATTATCAATATGATATATCTCAGATTAGATGGTCTAGACTAGTAACACAAAAATGGCGAAATAGATTCAATCAACACTGTATGAATCAAAATAAGGATTTATGCAATTCATCTAAAAAAATGAAATTTATTCACTACGAAAAACAAAAAAAATCGGAAAAGGCTTCATTACTGAATCAAAAGGAGAGTTTTAAAAAACAATATAGATATGATCGGTTAGCATATAAATCTATTAATTCTGAAGATACGAAGTACTCTTCAATTTATGAATCGCCATTTCACGTAAAAAATAACCAAGAAGTTTTTTCGAATTCCAACACACATAAACGAAAATTATTTAATATGATGGAAGGTCTTCCTATTATCCCTATCAATAATGATCTAGTACAAGATGATATTAGAGATATGGATAAAAATATGGATAGAAAATATTTTGATTGGAGAATTATCCATTTTTGTCTTAGAAAGAAAGTCGATATCGAAGCCTGGATCAATATTGATACTGACAGTAATAAAAAATCTACTAAGGCTAAGCTTAATAATTATCAAATAATTGATAAAATAAAAAAGAAGGATCCTTTTTACCTCACGATTCATCAAGATCAAGAAATCAACCTATCCAATCAAAAAGGGTTTTTGGATTGGATGGGAATGAATGAAGAAATATTAAATCGTCCCATATCAAATCTTGAACATTGGTTCTTCCCAGAATTTTTGATACTTTATAATTTATATAAAACTAAACCGTGGATTATACCAATAAAACTACTTCTTTTAGATTCTAATATAAATAAAAACGCTACTGATATTGAAAACAAAAACATCGCTGGAAATAAAAAAAGAGATCCTTTTATATCCTCCAATGAAAAAAAATCTCTTGAATTAAAAAAACGAAATAAAGGTCAAAAAGAATCCGCGGACCAAGCAAACCTTGAATCCGCTCTTTCAAACCAAGAAAAAGATGTTGAAGAAGATTATATGGGCTCGGACATGAAAAAACATAAAAATAAAAAGCAATACAAGAACAATACAAAAGCGGAGTTTTATTTCTTGCTAAAAAGGTATTTGCATTTTCAATTGCGATGGGATGATATTTTAAATAAAAAAATAATCAATAACATCAAAGTATATTGTCTCCTGCTTAGACTGATAAATCCAAGAGAAATAACTATATCCTCTATTCAAAGGGGAGAAATGAGTCTGGATATTCTGATGATTCAGAAAAATTTAACTCTTACAGAATTGATCAAAAGAGGAATTTTTATTATTGAACCGATTCGTCTATCTATAAAAAATGATGGACAATTTATTATGTATCAAACCGTTGGTATTTCATTGGTTCATCAAAGTAAACACCAAATCAATCAAAAATACCGAGAAAAAAACCATGTTGATAAGAATTCTGATGATAAGAATTCTGATAAAGTCATTACCAAATATCAAAAGATGACTGGAAATAGAGATAAAAAGAATTATGATTTGTTTGTTCCTGAAAATCTCTTATCACCCAGACTTCGGAGAGAATTTAGAATTCTAATTTGTTTCAATTCTAGGAATAGAAATGATATGCATAAAAATTCAGCATTGGGGAATGGGAATAAGGTAAACAGCCAGGGTTTGGATAAAAGCAAAGGATTAAAAAAAAAACTTATTAAATTAAAGTTATTTCTTTGGCCCAATTATCGATTAGAAGATTTAGCTTGTATGAATCGGTATTGGTTTGATACCAATAACGGCAGTCGTTTCGGTATGGTAAGGATACATATGTATCCGCGATTGAAAATTTATTACTAGTCCATTTTTGCTATATTTCCCATCCCATATCACAGCGGGTCTATGACGACAAAGAGGTGCACACATCCATTGTCTTACATTCCATTCTGATACATGATACTAATTCAATGACCTATCAATTCGATCTAGAAATGAATCAATAAAACCTTCTGATTGTAGGACTAAGTTTTTATCTTTTGGGAGTGCAGAAAACAACCACCCTTTTGTATACCTTTTCAAATCGAATTTTAAAATTAAATTAAAATAGGATTGATTCAATTTGATTTAAAAAAATACGAAATTTATAACGAAATTCAGATTATTGTCTATACCAAACTAAAACGAGTGACATTATTATTACTGATCAATAAATATATCTATCAACAAAAATATCTTAAAAAAAGAGGGGGTTTCATTTTATGGTAAAAAATTCATTCATCTCAGTTATTTCACAAGAAGAAAAAGAAGAAAACAGGGGATCTGTTGAATTTCAAATATTTCGTTTCACCAATAGGATACGAAGACTTACTTCACATTTACAATTACACAAAAAAGACTATTTATCTCAGAGAGGTCTACGTAAAATTCTGGGAAAACGCCAACGACTGCTATCTTATTTGTCAAAGAAAAATAAAATGGGTTATAAAGAATTAATTAATCGGTTGGATATTCGGGAATTAAAAACTCGTTAATTTGAAGAGGCATTTTGAATTATTTGATTTATTAGATCTTGAATTTGAATGAACTTTTTTCCGTTTTCAGAAATTCATGAAAGAATGAATTAAGGAAAAACCTATGAATATACCAGCTACAAGAAAAGACCTCATGGTAGTCAATATGGGTCCCCACCATCCATCAATGCATGGTGTTCTTCGACTTATCATTACTCTAGATGGTGAAGATGTTATTGAGTGTGAACCAATATTGGGTTATTTACATCGAGGGATGGAAAAAATTGCGGAAAACCGAACAATTATACAATATTTGCCTTATGTAACACGTTGGGATTATTTAGCTACTATGTTCACAGAAGCAATAACGGTAAATGGACCGGAACAGCTGGGAAATATTCAAGTACCTAAAAGAGCTAGCTATATCAGAATAATTATGTTGGAGTTGAGTCGTATAGCTTCTCATCTGTTATGGCTCGGTCCTTTTATGGCGGATATTGGTGCACAGACTCCTTTTTTCTATATTTTCAGAGAAAGAGAATTAGTATATGATCTATTCGAAGCTGCCACCGGTATGAGAATGATGCATAATTATTTTCGGATCGGGGGAGTAGCGGCTGATCTACCTCATGGCTGGATAGATAAATGTTTGGATTTCTGCAATTATTTTTTAACAAGGGTTGCTGAATATCAACAACTTATTACACGCAATCCAATTTTTTTAGAACGAGTCGAGGGGGTAGGCATTATTGGTCGAGAGGAAGTAATAAATTGGGGTTTATCGGGACCAATGCTGCGAGCGTCCGGAATACAATGGGATCTTCGTAAAGTTGATCAGTATGAGTGTTACGACGAATTTGATTGGGAAGTACAGTGGCAAAAAGAAGGAGATTCATTGGCTCGTTATCTAGTCCGAATTGGTGAAATGGTAGAATCCATAAAAATTATTCAACAGGCTCTCGAAGGAATTCCGGGGGGACCATATGAGAATTTAGAAATCCGATACTTTGATAGAGAAGGGAATCCAGAATGGAATGATTTTGAATATCGGTTTATTAGTAAAAAACCTTCTCCTACATTTGAATTGCCGAAACAAGAACTTTACGTGAGAGTCGAAGCCCCAAAAGGAGAATTGGGGATTTTTCTGATAGGGGATCGGAGTGGTTTTCCTTGGAGATGGAAAATTCGACCGCCGGGTTTTATTAATTTGCAAATTCTTCCTCAGTTAGTTAAAAGAATGAAATTGGCTGATATTATGACAATACTAGGTAGTATAGATATCATTATGGGAGAAGTTGATCGTTGAAATGATAATTGATACACCAAAAGTACAAGATATCGATTCTTTTTCTAGATTGGAATTTTTAAAAGAGGTCTATGGAATTATATGGTTATTTATTCCTATTTTGACTCTTGTATTGGGAATCACAATAGGCGTACTGGTAATTGTATGGTTAGAAAGAGAAATATCCGCGGGAATACAACAACGTATTGGACCTGAATACGCCGGCCCTTTGGGAGTTCTTCAAGCTCTAGCAGATGGGACAAAACTTCTTTTCAAAGAAAATCTTTTTCCATCTAGAGGGGATACTCGTTTATTCAGTATCGGTCCATCCATAGCAGTTATATCAATTTTAGTAAGCTATTTAGTAGTTCCGTTTGGTTATCGCCTTGTTTTAGCGGATCTCAATATTGGTGTTTTTTTATGGATTGCCATTTCAAGTATTGCTCCCATTGGACTTCTTATGTCAGGATACGGGTCAAATAATAAATATTCCTTTTTAGGTGGTCTACGAGCTGCTGCTCAATCTATTAGTTATGAAATACCATTAACTTTATGTGTGTTATCCATATCTCTACGTGCGATTCGTTGATATATAGACATAAACTTTTCTTTATTCTTTCTTTCTAGAAAAGTGGTGGAATGAATTGAGTAGAGTAGATATCTTCATTTTTTTTTATTAATTATTCGGATTTCGGATTGAAGAATTAAATCAAATAGTTATATGAGTGAAAGAAAACAGCTTATATATAATATATAAATAAGTATAAATAATAAATACGATAATTTAGAATATATAAATTCGCAGTAAAAATCTTGAGTCTCATTTTCCATGTATAAGAGTTAAAGAGTTAAGCGGAAATAAACATAAGAAACCGTTTACCCCAAGATTGGTTGATTAGTCATCCTGACTTGAAGCGGGCTCAAAAGATCCACCGTATTGAGTTTTCACTATCATTTGTATGTATTACCATACACGTATTATCATAACGGGGGGTTGAACAAAAACGTGTGGATGGTTAGAAACACCAAGATATGTAACGGATTTGTAATGGAAATGGAAATTATGTAAATTATCCAAAAGAACATTTTGACATAATATACAAACAAAGAAGACTAATTGGGGCTTAAAGTTGGTAGAAATTATTAGGCAGTACTCCCCAAGGCACGATTCCAATCCAGAGTATGCTCCTATCCACCGATTAAATACATAACTATTGGGAACGAAAAAACCTTTACTTTATTTTGTAAGCCCTCTTTTTCTCAGAAATAGAAAGAAGAATAGGAACGAAAAAAAAAAAAAGAGAAAGAAACCCAATTCCAATAAAAAAAAATCTTTTTTCTCTTTTTCCATATCCATATTCATATATATAGAATTTGTATCATAATTCATGAATTAATATGGAATTTTTTTTAAGTGAAAAAGACGGGTTATTGATATTTCTACAAGAAGTATTTTATTGAAGAATTAAGTTATTACTCAACAAAGAAGAATTTTAATTATTAAAGAAGGGGTGAGATCAATTCAGAAGTACTTTGTGTTTTTTATTATTTTAATTATTAAAATAATAATTAATTAAATAAAAAACTAAATAATTATAACAGACAGAATTCAATTGGTCTAATTTTGGACCGTCCAATAAAGTTTGATCTTATTCATCCTACAAACATATCAAGATAAAATAAAATCAAAATAAAACTTACCCGGCCCTTAGATTTATTTATGGCCTTCAAGGAGCCGTATGAGGTGAAAATCTCATGTACGGTTCTGTAATAGCGATGGTAACAGTGATGGTATCACCGACTATGATTATCTAACAGTTCAAGTACAATTGATATAGTTGAGGCGCAATCAAAATACGGTTTGGGGGGGTGGAATTTGTGGCGTCAGCCTATAGGGTTTATCATTTTTCTCATCTCTTCCCTAGCAGAATGTGAGAGATTACCTTTTGATTTACCAGAAGCAGAAGAAGAATTAGTAGCAGGTTATCAAACCGAATACTCGGGTATCAAATTCGGTTTATTTTATGTTGCTTCCTATCTAAACCTATTAGTTTCTTCATTATTTGTAACAGTTCTTTACTTGGGAGGTTGGAATATCTCTATTCCGGACATATATGTTTCTGAGTTTTTTGAAATAAATCAAATGGGTGGAGTCTTTGGAGCGACAATTGGTATCTTTATTACATTAGCTAAAACTTATTTGTTCTTGTTCATTCCTATCACAACAAGATGGACTTTGCCGAGGCTAAGAATGGACCAACTCTTAAATCTTGGATGGAAATTTCTTTTACCTATCTCGCTCGGTAATCTATTATTAACAACTTCTTTCCAACTCTTTTCGCTGTAAAGGAATATTCTATATTCATAACTTGTCTCAACCAAGAGAAATAAACAAACATAAAATTATTCATATATATATATTCACGATATGTTTTCTATGGTAACTGGGTTCATGAATTATGGTCAACAAACAGTACGGGCTGCAAGGTACATTGGTCAAAGTTTCATGATTACTTTATCACACGCAAATCGTTTACCCGTAACTATTCAATATCCTTATGAAAAATTAATCACCGCGGAGCGTTTCCGTGGTCGAATTCATTTTGAATTTGATAAATGTATTGCTTGTGAAGTATGTGTTCGCGTATGTCCTATAGATCTACCCGTTGTTGATTGGAAATTGGAAACGGATATTCGTAAGAAACGATTACTTAATTACAGTATTGATTTCGGAATCTGTATATTTTGTGGTAATTGTGTTGAGTATTGTCCAACAAATTGTTTATCAATGACTGAAGAATATGAACTTTCTACTTATGATCGTCACGAATTAAATTATAATCAAATTGCTTTGGGTCGTTTACCAATGTCCGTAATTGACGATTATACAATTAGAACAATTTTTAATTCGCCTCAAATAAAAAATAAGTAAATCTCTTAATTAAAGAATAATTTCCAATTACTTTAACAATACTAAGGTTCGTTTTTGATCTAATTTAAAGAAATGAGGGGTTCTTTCGTTTTGTTTGGTCAATAACTACAAATTCCAAGTATTGATTGGTTGGTAAGAACCAAGTCTTAATTTGGATTGAAAATCTATTACTCTATTAATTAATATATCTGTATATATTTCGAAATCTAAAGTTTCGGATTAGAACTACTCCTTCAGATAAAGAATAAAATTAGCCCAATAATTGTACCTACATGTAGTCACATCCCTTAGGATTTAATTAGGAATTTCTCAAAAATTAGAAAAAAAAATTCTGGTCGGGTCTCAATAAGGTCATGAAAAACATTTTGATTTATTTATCTCTTATTTTACATATAATGGATTTGCCTGGACCAATACATGATTTTCTTTTAGTCTTTCTGGGATCGGGTCTTATACTAGGAGGTATAGGTGTGGTATTATTTACCAACCCCATTTATTCCGCCTTTTCATTGGGACTGGTTCTTGTTTGTATATCCTTATTCTATATTCTATTAAACTCCTATTTTGTAGCTGCTGCACAACTTCTTATTTACGTGGGAGCTATAAATGTTTTAATTGTATTTGCTGTGATGTTCATGAATGGTTCAGAATATTACAAAGATTTTAATCTTTGGACTGTTGGGGACGGGTTTACTTTGCCAGTTTGTACAAGTATTTTTTTTTTACTAATGGTTACTATTACAGATACGTCATGGTACGGGATTATTTGGACTACAAGATCAAACCAGATTATAGAGCAAGATTTGATAAGTAATAGTCAACAAATTGGAATTCATTTATCAACAGATTTTTTTCTTCCATTTGAATTCATTTCGATAATTCTTTTAGTCGCTTTGATAGGCGCAATTGCCGTAGCGCGCCAGTAATAAATCTCTAGAATTAGCAACAGGAATCCAAATTCAATTCTGTTCTGTGTTATTACATTTTTTTATCTTCCATTTTTAAATCGGTATTGGTTATGTCTAAAACCCAAAATAGAAATTCTTTTATTTAATCTATTACCAATACAATATATTCTTTTGTTCCGGACTTTATATTCTAGTCAATTGAATCTGTTGAATTGTTGTTCAGTTCATATTGAAATGAATCAAAATTGATAAGGAGTTAGTCAATGATGCTCGAGCATGTACTTGTTTTGAGTGCCTACTTATTTTCTATCGGTATCTATGGATTGATCACGAGCCGAAATATGGTTAGAGCCCTTATGTGTCTTGAACTTATACTGAATGCGGTTAATATAAATTTCGTAACATTTTCTGATTTTTTTGATAGTAGGCAATTAAAAGGAAATGTTTTCTCAATTTTTGTTATAGCTATTGCCGCCGCTGAAGCAGCTATTGGACCGGCTATTGTTTCGTCAATTTATCGTAACAGAAAATCCACTCGTATCAATCAATCGAATTTGTTGAATAAGTAGTATTGTATTAATGTAGTATTGTATTAATCATTGAAATTTTAATATTCATAAATTCGAATTAAATGACCATACATTAAATTTAATCCATGTTTTCGAAAATGTAAGAAATCAAAGTATCTTGGCTCTATCGCATGAGTCGATCCAGAAGTAGATTGTTTCCAAATTTCTGGTAAATTATTGATTCATCTGGTGTCTAAATATATGAGTCATTTACAAGTTTACTAGATCGAAAATTTCTGACGTTCAAAAATTTATAGATTCAATGTCACATTCAGTAAAGATTTATGATACGTGTATAGGGTGTACTCAATGTGTGCGAGCCTGCCCAACCGATGTATTAGAAATGATACCTTGGGACGGATGTAAAGCTAAGCAAATAGCTTCTGCTCCAAGAACAGAGGACTGTGTTGGTTGTAAGAGATGTGAATCCGCCTGCCCAACGGATTTCTTGAGTGTTCGCGTTTATTTATGGCATGAAACAACTCGAAGTATGGGTCTAGCTTATTAATACGTTCCAGAAAACCCTACTCGAATACATTTGATTTTTTTACCCTTACCGACAAAAACCCGCGCTCAAAATATATTTATTTCGAGCACGGGTTTTTCTGGTTCAAGTTTATTTTGTTTTTACCATGAATAATTTTCCTTGGTTAACGCTAATTGTAGTTTTGCCAATATCCGCGGGTTCCTTAATTTTCTTTCTTCCTCATAGAGGAAATAAGGTAATAAGGTGGTATACTCTATGTATATGTATACTCGAACTCCTTCTAACAACCTATGCATTCGGTTATCGTTTCCAATTGGATGATCCGTTAATGCAACTAACGGAGAATTATAAATGGATCAATTTTTTTGATTTTTACTGGAGGTTGGGAATAGATGGAATTTCTATAGGACCCATTTTACTGACAGGATTTATCACAACTTTAGCTACTTTAGCGGCTTGGCCCGTTACTCGAGATTCCCGACTATTTCATTTCCTAATGTTAGCAATGTATAGCGGTCAAATAGGACCCTTTTCTTCTCAAGACCTTTTACTTTTTTTCATCATGTGGGAGTTAGAATTAATTCCCGTTTATCTACTTCTATCGATGTGGGGGGGAAAGAAACGTTTGTATTCAGCTACAAAATTTATTTTGTACACTGCCGGAGGTTCCATTTTTTTATTAATGGGAGTTCTAGGTATTGGTTTATATGGTTCCAATGAGCCGACATTAAATTTTGAAACATCAGCTAATCAATCGTATCCTGTAGCACTAGAAATAATATTCTATATTGGATTTCTTATTGCTTTTGCTGTCAAATCACCGATCATACCCTTACACACATGGTTACCAGACACCCATGGAGAGGCACATTATAGTACTTGTATGCTTTTAGCCGGAATCTTATTAAAAATGGGAGCGTATGGATTGGTTCGGATCAATATGGAATTATTACCCCATGCCCATTCTATATTTTCTCCCTGGTTGATGATAGTAGGCACAATTCAAATAATCTATGCAGCTTCAACATCTCCCGGTCAGCGTAATTTAAAAAAAAGAATAGCCTATTCCTCTGTATCTCATATGGGTTTCATAATTATAGGAATTGGTTCTATAAGCGATACAGGGCTCAATGGGGCCGTTTTACAAATAATTTCTCACGGATTTATTGGCGCTGCGCTTTTTTTCTTGGCCGGAACGAGTTATGATAGAATACGACTTGTTTATCTCGACGAAATGGGCGGAATGGCTATCGCAATTCCAAAAATATTCACGACTTTCAGTATCTTATCAATGGCTTCGCTTGCATTACCGGGCATGAGTGGTTTTGTTGCCGAATTGATAGTTTTTTTTGGAATACTTACTAGCCAAAAATATCTTTTAATGACAAAAGTATTAATTACTTTTGTAATGGCAATTGGAATGATATTAACTCCTATTTATTCATTATCTATGTTACGCCAGATGTTCTATGGATACAAGCTTTTTAATGCCCCCAACTCTTATTTTTTTGATTCTGGACCGCGAGAGTTATTTGTTTCGATTTCTATCCTTTTACCTGTAATAGGTATTGGTATTTATCCCGATTTCGTTTTCGCATTATCAGTTGACAAGGTCGAAGCTATTATATCAAATTATTTTTATAGATAGTTTTTGTGAATAAACCAAAATATAAAATACGATGATTTTTAAAATCGTTCATTGTACAATAAAAAAAGTCTTTTTCTGCTCTTAAGTTAAATAAAAAATTGGAATTCTATTATAACCATATAACCAGATATTTTTGACATTTTGAGAACCATTTGAATCAAGTAATGGAAATAGAATGATTCAAATGGTTCTTGATGGTTTTCATATATATACGTATGCTGTCCTATGCTTCTAGTTGTCAAGTACTTTATTCAATTCAATTAGATAGTAATGTAAATGAACCATAACTATGCAACCCTATTCCTAATAGATTAACTCCAAAATAGCATATCCAAATTATAAAAAAGCCCATTGAGGCCACAATTGCAGAATTTACACTTTCAAAATTTTTATTTGTTCGAATATGTAAATAAATCGCAAATACGGTCCAAGTAATAAATGCCCAAGTCTCTTTTGGATCCCAATTCCAATAGGATCCCCATGCTTCATTAGCCCATACTGCTCCCGAAAGAATACCTATGGTTAAAAGGATAAACCCCAAACTAATAATACGATAACTCCATCGATCCAATTGTTGAATTAATTGATACCTGTAATAATTCTGAGAAGAAATCAAAGAAGTGTTTTGTAAGACATTGTTTCTTTCATTCACGTATTGAATCTCACCAAAGGAAAATAACTCAGTTAATAAATTATTGCTTTTACTAAAAATCCTTATGAATTTTCGAAATGTAATGACTAGAAGAGCTAGTGATAGTAATGATCCACACAAAAGAGCTGCATAGCCCAATACCATCATACTTACGTGCATCATTAACCAATGGGATTGGAGAGCAGGTACTAATATTGCGGATTGATGCATTTCAGTTAAAAGACCCGAAGTAGCGAAACCCTGGGTAAAAATAGCACTTGGCGCGGTTATTGCGCTTAAATGGTTTTTTTGTTTTTTAAAATACGGAATCATATGAATAATGGAAAAACCCCACGAAAGAAAAATTAATGATTCATATAAATCGCTTAATGGTAAATGCCCAAAATAAATCCAACGAGTAACTAACAATCCTGTTATGCAGAAAAAAGTAGCTATCATCCCCTTTTCTGATGAATCATATAGTCCTATGATTTCATCGACTAATAAAGTTATCAAATGAATTGTAATTACAATTGAAATGATTGAAAAGGATATATGAGTTAATATACGCTCTAAAGTTGAAAATATCATAAAAATTATTAAAAACGGGGAGTCTCAATTATAGGAATTGAAATCGGGAATTGAATTCATTATAGGGCTTACTCTTTTAGAAAAAGCCATGCCGCCACTCGGACTCGAACCGAGATGCTCTAGCACTGCTTCCTAAGAGCAGCGTGTCTACCGATTTCACCATAGCGGCTTATTCGAAATCATAATAACCTATTTTTATTCAATCGTCGAGATTGAGGCGGTTAATTCAATATTTTTTTAGGAAACATTCAAATTGATGACTAAAAGTTTGTTTCAAATAGTTTTGTTTATTATTTATTTATTATTTTCATTTTAGGGTATCCGTTTTTTTAACTTAACTAACAACGGAACGGGATTTTCCGTTTCGTAGTTTATTACTCTACAGTCTCCTGAAAATAAAACGGAACGTTTGTAACTAGATAATTTTGACTTCAATCCATGGATAGAACTAAAAAGAAAAATGGATTATCGAGTCAAGTCGATGGGGAAGGTGAGAATCCCCATCTTGAAAATGATAAAGCCTACCAAAACCAAAGGTGAAACCTTGTGCTTGCGTTTATTCTTTTTTCAAACAAAAGAATACCATTCATTTTTGAAATTCAGTAGACAACCGAATTCTTATTTCTACTAAAAAAACAAAATGAATTCCATTTAATATTGTTATTGATCAGGTTAAAACATTAGAGAAGGGAAATAATTTTGTTTTATTAAATGAAAAAAAAATAGTAATTTAGATTATTTTGATAATTTCTAAATTTTAGAAAAAAAAACTTATAAATAAAGAAAATTCTAACAAAAATGAGACTGTTTTTCGAATTAGACCGATCCAGATTATTTAGTCTATTGGTTTATTATTTATTTGTCACATAAAAAAAACTTTTTGAGCTACCGGTAGAAAGAGATTTCGCTAACGAAAAAGCTTTCAATGCTGCCCAATACCCCTTCCTTTTCCAACAATTTTTACGAATACGTTTTTTTGAACTAGAGGTGCGCTTTTTTGGAACTGCCATTAAAAAATGATAATAGGTTCGTCGGTTGGATGTGAAAGACATCTATTGTTCAAAATCAATTGTTCTTTACTATATCTCTATCTAGTTTTTCTCTAAATTACACTCCCAAGGTCTATGGAAAAATCGTCTAAAATATTACTAAGAACAATAAGATCTACTATGCCAAATAGAATAGATTGAAGTTGATAAAATCAAATTAAAATAAAAAAAATACAAACAAAAGGGTTGCGTGTTTGCTTTCTTTTTTTGTCATGTTACACTCTTACATGTAATAAAATACATCGAATAACCAAAGGTTTAAAAACCCAATACCTCTCCTAAAAAAACTTTAATAATTTTTCTTTTTCTATTATATTAATTAAATTGGTCAAGTTCGAAGAAAAAGTACACTTAATTTTCAAACTCGAATGAGCCTATATAGTTAATCGATTAAAATATACAAAAGACTTTCTAAAAGCCGTTTTATTGGCCCCTCCGTTTTTATTTTACATAAAATAAAGTGTGGGATAGCATTTCCTACAAATAGCTTTTATTGTAATTGTAATGGAAGACAATCAATTAGTTCTAAAATGAATTCGTTAATGATTGGGAATAAAATAATCCAACCAAACTGCAATAAATAGGTTTTATGAGTCAAGTTATGGTTCCTATGATTCGTATAAAATACTGTTTTTGCTGTCATTATTTATCCTTGCTCTATAGATATAAAAAAATTATTTTAATACGTAATAATTAGACCGAAAATTCAATTTTTAGTTTTTATCTTCATAAAATTTTACTTAAAAATTTAAATTTCATATTAACAATTCAATTCAATATTAATAAGAAACTTAATAATAAACAAAGTACATATTTATTTTTCACTCGTAACTTGTTCATATCATTTGACTAACCCTAACTCTTCATCTTCATTTGAAATAGTTGAAGTAGTTTGGAAAGATTCCGAATAATTAAGGCTGGAAAATTCTATATTAAGTTTTATTTTATATATCTTAATTTTTTTTATTAATCGATCGCTTTCAAAAGAAAAGAAATAAGAACCGGTGAATCAGAAACAATTAATTAAGATAATTTTTTTTTATTTATTTTTTTATGGAATATACATATCAATATTCATGGATCATACCGTTCATTCCACTTCCAGTTCCTATGTTAATAGGAGCAGGACTTCTACTTTTTCCAACGGCAACCAAAAATCTTCGCCGTATGTGGGCTTTTCCGAGTGTTTTATTATTAAGTATAGTTATGCTTTTTTCAGCCCATTTCTTTATTCAGCAACTAAATAAGAATTCTGCCTATCAATCTGTATGGTCTTGGACCATCAATAATGGTTTTTCTTTAGAGTTTGGCTACTTGGTTGATCCACTTACTTCTATTATGTCAATATTAATCACAAGTGTTGGCATTATGGTTCTTATTTATAG